CATTAGGGAAATCTCTTTCTACCGGGAATTCAAAAAGTTTTTTTGTACGACAAACAAATAAGTCCTAAACTATTGGAATAATCGGAATGTATTTGACTCAAAAATTGGCTCAATAATTTGTTAATATCAAATTCACAATTGGCAGTCCCTATTCTAATCAATATGAAATAGACCAGGTTTCCATCTTATAAGATGTCTAAAAAAAAGAATTCTTCTGTTTGCTGAATTCTAAAAAAAAGCAGAATAAAGAAAAAAATACAAGATTTTTTATTTCTTTGTAGTAGATTTTCACTAAGATTTTTGTGGTGGGGAGTCTTATTTTCCCCATCGACCTTTACAAAAATGAAAACAGTTTTTTTTCTTTTATCGAGAGAATTATCTACTTGCAAAAGTTGGATTTTAGAATAGGATAAACTACGTCAAAGCCCTAAGATAAAAGAGAAATAAACCGGACACCCTAAAAAGAAATGAAACTAATGAACCTTCAAATTGACTTTTGAACTCATTTTTTTTATCAATTTGAATCTTTACTAAAAAACTTATTTGATTGAATTGACTTGTTCAATCTCGACGATTGAATATAAATAGGCTATTATTAGTTCGAGCAAGCCGCTATGGTGAAATCGGTAGACACGCTGCTCTTAGGAAGCAGTGCTAGAGCATCTCGGTTCGAGTCCGAGTGGCGGCATGCCATCTTCTAAAACAGACCCAATAGATCCTATAATAAAAATAAATTCAATTCCCGATTTATAATTCTTAATTAATATTAATTTAGGGGATTCCCTCCCTTTTTTCATTTTTATGATATTTTCAACTTTAGAGCATATATTCACTCATATTTCCTTTTCGATTGTTTCAATTGTAATTACAATTAATTTGATAACCTTATTGGGCAATGAAATCATAAAACCATATGATTCGTCAGAAAAGGGGATGATAGTTACTTTTTTATGTCTAACAGGATTATTAATCACTCGTTGGATTTATTCGGGCCATTTCCCACTAAGTGATTTATATGAATCATTAATCTTTCTTTCATGGAGTTTCTCCCTTATTCATATAGTCCCTTATTTCAAAATAAGAAAAAATTATTTAACCACAATAACTGCCTCAAGTACTATTTTTACCCAAGGCTTTGCTACTTCGGGTCTTTTAACTGAAATACGTAAACCCGCAATATTAGTACCTGCTCTACAATCGGAGTGGTTAATAATGCACGTAAGTATGATGATATTGAGCTATGCGGCTCTTCTTTGTGGATCATTATTATCCGTAGCACTTCTAGTCATTACATTTAGAAAGATTTTTTATAGTTATAAAAGTAATAATTTATTAAAATTAAATGAGTCATTTTCATTTGGTGAAATCCAATACAAGAATGAAAGAAACAATATTTTTAAAAAAACTTCTTTTTTTTCTGCTAAGAATTATTACAAGGCCCAATTGATTCAACAATTAGATTATTGGAGCTATCGTGTGATTAGCCTAGGGTTTATATTTTTAACCATAGGTATTCTTTCAGGAGCAGTATGGGCTAATGAAGCATGGGGATCATATTGGAGTTGGGATCCAAAGGAAACTTGGGCCTTTATTACTTGGATCGTATTCGCAATTTATTTGCATACTCGAACAAATAAAAATTTTCAGGGGGCAAATTCCGCAATTGTGGCGACTCTAGGCTTTCTTATAATTTGGATATGCTATTTTGGGGTCAATCTATTAGGAATAGGGCTACATAGTTATGGTTCATTTACGTTAACCTCTAGTTAAATTAAAGAAAAGTTCTTACGAATACAAACAGAGTGGAATACGGTGTATATAAAACACCTTGTGTCAACCGGCGAGAACCGTGTGAATCAAGTAGTGTAGTGATTCACACGGTTCTCGCAAAGACCAAGTATATTGGGTGAAAATTCAAATTCATATTTTGTTTTTACTTTATTTAAGATTTAAGAGAATAAAAATCCTTCTTCTTTTTTTTTCATTAGTCAACCAACTCTTAAAAATCATAGGAGTTTTTTTCTTTAAGAAAACTATCTATAAAAATAATTAGATAGAATACCTTCAACCTTGTCAACTGATAGTGAAAGAACAAAATCCGGATACATACCAATACCTATTACAGGTAGAAAAATGGCGATCGAAACAAATAACTCGCGCGGTCCAGAATCAAAAACATAAGAGTTTGGAGTATTAAATAACTTGTATCCATAGAACATCTGGCGTAACATAGATAATGAATAAATAGGAGTTAATATCATTCCAATTGCCATTAAAAAAGTGATGGCAATTTTGGGCATTAAAAGATATTTTTGGCTGGTAATTATTCCTAAAAAGACTATAACTTCTGCAACAAAACCACTCATACCCGGTAATGCAAGCGAAGCCATGGAAAAACTACTGAACATCGTAAATATTTTTGGCATGGGGATAGCTACTCCCCCCATTTGGTCAAGATAAACAAGACGTATTCTATCATAACTCGTTCCTGCCAAGAAAA